TTTATTCATACTCATTCAATTGGAAGAATTGAACCAATCAAAAAAATTATGCTTCTCGACTCCATAATCCAATTTTTTTATTAAAATTATGATTGCCTTTTGGATAGAAATCGTGAGAATGTATATTCTTTCCTCAAATGTCCTATTGAGGGTTAAAGGATTAAATCTTTTTAAGAAATAAAGTTTTTGATCGGAATATGAAATATGAAAAAAATGGAAAGACCCCTTAACTATTGAAGTTGTTAATAGAACGAATCACACTTTTACCACTAAACTATACCCGCTACATATTCATTATTGAATATGAATGGACCATTTGTCCAACAAAGTAATCAGACGTAGTCAAGATAGCATCAGAATCATGAAAATTCCAGAATTAACACGTATTTTTCTCCACTGCGGCGCGGAATTGAAAACTTGAAAAAAAAAATAGGTGAATAGCAAAAAGTTTAGTCAAATTTAAATAGTGTTTAAATAGTGTAGTAAAGTTATAAGTATTTTTTTTTTTGAAACCTCCCTTCACTTGAACCACCAGATTTTCTGAATTCGGGTAAATTGGGCCTCAAACTTTCAAGCTTGTACTTTGCTTTGAACAAGTAAATGATTTATAGTCTCATTGTTATAAATATGTGTTTTTTATTTGATATTATGATATTCTAAGATATATTTTATTTCTTTATTAATACTTCTTTACTTCTTTCTTATTAAGACTTCTTAAGTGAATTATTAAGATGAATATAATACTGAACTTCAACTTTCATTTATAATGAAATTTGTTTTTCATTAATGAATTTCCGAATTTTATACTTAAGAATAATAAAATAAAGACGACGATTAGTACTATATTACTAGATACTATAATACTATTAAAGTAGAACACTTTTACTATAAAGTTTTACTATAAAGACTAAATATTAGAATTTATACTCATTTATACTCTAATTTACTAGAATTACTATATAAGGTACTATAATATAGTAAGAATAGATATATAATCTCTAATATTTCAATTTCAATATATTTCAATATAGAATATATAGAATATTCTAGATTAATCATTAATCTAGATCTAGATAATTTTTTAAAGAATTTCTAAAATAATCTATCTATTAGAATCTTATATAATTTCCTAATAATTAGGAATGGGAATAAAAATTACTCTTCTTGTTTCAATAACAATTTTTATTCGTCGGAACAAAAGAAGTACTGGCCCGGCCAGTACTTATACTTAACCAGGCCGGGGAAATGAACCTTTTGTACAAAATAGAAGAAGTAAGGTATTCTTTCTATTGGATAAATCTGTTTCGAATCATTGAAGGAAAATAAAAATTGTTCTCAATCTTGACTTCACATGTTAAAGATAAATTTTCAATTTTGAATGGGGAGAGATGGCTGAGTGGACTAAAGCGTCGGATTGCTAATCCGTTGTACGAATTATTCGTACCGAGGGTTCGAATCCCTCTCTCTCCGACCCCCTTGATCACTTGAGATTTTAGAATTGAAATAAATTTCGATTATTTTCTTTTATGAATCTTTTATCTTTATCTAGTATCTATTCCATTTCTTTATACATTTACTTATGAAATACCTATGAAAAAATTAAGGAAAAAGTAAAAACAAATCTCATATCTTTTTTTATTCTTCACGCCCGGGATTACGCCCCGGATCATTAGATAAGAATCCGAAGATGAAGAGAGAAACAAAGAATATTACTACTGTGTAAACGGATAGTTTAAGAGTAAGCATTACAAATCTCCAAGATAAGATAAGATCATTTTTTTTAAGGAAATAGATCACCTATTTTACGACACACACTAGACACTATTTTGATATGACGTTCTAAAGATGAAAAAAAAAGAAGTTTTTTTGAAATTTCTTTTCACGAATTTATTTCTAATGTAATAAGATTCGTATTTTTTCGTTATCAAAAATTTCTTGTCATATCCATATCTATAATTAGGTATTGTATGGGATTTTATAAAGGAAAGGTCAGAACAAAAGAAGAAATAAGCCGATTAGCTGATTAAAGATAAAGATCATCACCCCCTTCCCTTATTCAAATTAAATTTCAATATAAAATATAAAATACCAGAATTTCACTTTTTGAATCGAGGGTTCCTAATGTCCAGACTTATTTGAATCTTATTTATGATCTTATTTATTTTCAGAATAAAAATATCATCTTTTTTTTATCGAAGAAATTATGAATTGAATAGAGATTTCATTTTTATCGAAAACTTACAGCAGCTTGCCAAACAAAGGCTAATAGAAAAAAGAGTAAAGGGATAACGGGCATAACGTCTACAATTGGATTGAAAAAGGCATAAGCCTCGGGCAATTTGGCGAAGAAAAAACTACTCGAATAAAGGGTATAATTAAGACAGATACAGATTAAACTAAAGATATTAAACATAACAAATATTCTTTTCTTGTTCTTAAAGATTCAAATTAAATTGAAATGATAATAAATTATCAGAGTGGATTGAGTTGTTTTTCTGAGGAAAATTTTCAAATAAAAAGGCAGATGCAGATAAAAGAAAAAAATTCTTATTTTTTTTTGACTTCTCCCCAATCAAGAATCCTTCCTTACATTCTCCAATCAAATAAGAATACAAGGAATTCTATTTTCATACAATATCTTAATTGAATTCTAAGTAATGATCAATTAATCTTTTTGATTCTATATCTATTGTGTTGAATCCTAACGACAACATGTCCTATATTTCTTTTGGTTGGTTATTGACGAATAACCAATATTTATCTTATTTTTTCTTAGACCAAATCAAAATGGGGCGTGGCCAAGCGGTAAGGCAACGGGTTTTGGTCCCGTTATTCGGAGGTTCGAATCCTTCCGTCCCAGATCGTTTGCATTAGAAACGAAAGATTCTTCTCTATTGAAATTTAAAATTTAATTCAACAACTTTCTGTTTAATGTTGGATACAATGTTATCCAATCTGAATTCTAAGAATCATTCTTAGAATCATATCTTTTTTTTTACTAAAGTATTTTATTATTAAATATAAATATTCGTGATTACTTTTGTTAACGATTATTTTTTTATATGATGTAGATGGATGCGAAAAGATAAGAATCCGAGGATTCTTATTTTCTCTTTGATCTTACCTTACACGAGATTTTTTCTACTCCATAATAATGAAAACAAAGAAACTTTATTCTCAAACTATCTCTCTATTTTCAATTAAATGAAAATAAGATTTAATTGGAGATGGTAAATAATAAGTAAATCATAATCTTAGAAAAATCATATTTCATAAAGAAAAAATGAGAAAATATTTATAAAAATATGTAATGGTAATGTATATGTAATGGTAATGTAATATATTAAATAAGAGTATAAAATATAAATGTATAAAATATAAATAAAATAGAAATACAATACAATAAATATAATATATAATTATTTTATGTAATTGTATATTTTTATTTTGTATATTTTTCTTATTAATATTATCTTATTATTTTATCTTATTATTTCAGATTATCTTATTATTCTAATAATGAAATATTTAGTATTTAGTTAAACATTTAGTTAAATTTAGTTAAAGTGGCTAAAAACTTTTATCCATTCATGGGTATTTTTTTTCATTTGAATGAAAGTAAAGTCAAAGGCTTTTTTTGAGGTTTCTAATTTCTTTTTTAATAATTTTAATAAAAAGAGGTTTATTATGGACAATCCCGAAAGATCTGTTGAAGATGTAAATAAGTTTGCTTAAAACTGATTTGTTTTTTTTCATGTGATATTATTCATATAAGAAAATTATGTGGTATTTTTAAGTGAAATCCTTTCCGGATAACACTTATCTCTAAGTGTAGATTATTATGTATCAATTGGTTCAGCCAATGACTATTCATGATTCCATATTGAATCAATTGCATACGGTTCCAAATTAAAATAAAATGAGAGGGATGTTATGGTAAAACTTCGTTTGAAACGATGTGGTAGAAAGCAACGTGCGACTTGAAGGACATGATTGGCTGTGGATTCTGACATCCACCATCTTCTCTTTCTATACGAATGAAGATGCTCTTGTCTCGACATAATTTGTTCTGCTAGGAACCTAATTTAATTGGTCTTGGGTTACTAAATAATTAAATAAAGATACTAATGGTATATTAAAGTGGTATATTAAAGGTATAGCATATGATGGAGCTCGAGCAAAAATGATTGATTCATTTATCGGGGGAATAATCTAGGGTTAGTGACAATCAATAAGTTAGACCAACTTTGTAAATATATCATCAATATCTAAATATAGATAAATGGAGAGGTTCAAAAATGAACAAGTTTGAAATGAAAAAATCAAATTTGTCGAAATTTTCAAACTGTTTCAATCAAGAGTGTATCACAAAGGAATCAATCTTTCGTATGATTTTTTCATTTTCTTTCCATAGTAAAGAACAAAAAACAAAAGGTATGTTGCTGCTTTTTTGAAAAGGAGTAAGGATCACCGAAGTAATGTCTAAACCCAATGATTTCACAAAGCGCAAAGCAAAGACAACAAATTCCGGAACAAGGAAACACTATTTTCACTTGTCTCAACAATTGGATCAGAATGAGTAAAAAAAATATATATATACGAAAGGAGACAAAAAAAGAAGTTAGAGACAGCTCAAGAAATTCTAAGGATTTCCTTTTGAACTCTTTCAAAACTACCCAACTTGAGTTAGGAGTACAAATGAAATTTCTTTTTCTGTAAAGAAGGAAAAAAGGCTCAAATTACAGTCTAATTCTTTATGGATCCATTTCTCTTTCTATCTATCTATTTCTCTTTCTATACTATATAGATAATAGATAGATAGAAATAGAAATTCTAGAAATTATAATCATTTTTTCTTGAGCCGTATGAGGAGAAAACCTCCTATACGTTTCTAGGGGGGCATCTTTTATCTACATCTATCCCAATGAGCCATCTATCGAATCGTTGCAATTGATGTTCGATCCCGAAGAGAAGGAAGAGATCTTCGAAAAGTGGGTTTTTATGATCCGATAAAGAATCAAACTTATTCAAATGTTCCTGTTATTTTAGATTTCCTTGAAAAAGGTGCTCAACCCACAGGAACTGTTTATGATATTTTAAGGAAGGCAGAATTCTTTAAAGAATTTCGAGTTTCTTTTGATAAAAAAAGAAAGGAAAAACAAGAATCATGAATAAAAAAAGGATAGGGTAACTAGTACCTATCTTTGTGTAAATCTTTATTCAAAGTTTTTTCTTTTCTTTTTCTATTCATACTTATCTTGTTCTATTCATACTTATTTTATTCTTCTTTTTCTTTCTTCTTTTTGTGGAACCCCCCAAACAAGGGGGGTAATCTTTCTTCTTGTATTTGTATTGTACCTTTTTTTTTTTTGATTAAATAAAGACGCTATTTTTGCTATCTTTACCTTTTCCTTATTTTTTTTCCGCTCAAAGTTTTATTCTTTATATTATGCTAATCCAACACAAATTTCTATCTAATTTCTTGAAATTTGTTTGATAAAAAAGTCCATTCATATTGACAATGGCGTATCAAACAAATATAATTTGATCGTATATAAATAGATCTTTTTATCCCCATTTCCTATCGGCTCTTTCCTTCACTTTAGTAAAATGAATGAGTTTGCTGTATTTTTTTATTTTGATCATATCTACATTTCATATTGATCCGGGTTGCTAACTCAACGGTAGAGTACTCGGCTTTTAATTGCGACTATGATCTTTTACACATTTGGATGAAGGAATTCGTCTAGACTATTGGTAGAGTTTATAAGACTGCGACTGATCCTGAAAGGTAATGAATGGAAAAAAAAGCATGTCGTAAAAAGAATAATAAAATCATAGAAAAAAAAGATTTCTAGTACTCATAATAGAAATAGAACGAGAGTTTTTCTTTTGATAACAATTGGTAAAGTATTTTGGGTCTATTGAATAAATGGATAGAGCCTTATGGCTCCAATTCGAGTAAGACAAAAAAGTAACGAGCTTCCCTTCTTAATTTGAATGATTACCCGATCAAATTACTAATTATGCGTTAAAAATAGATTAGTGCCTGATGTGGGAAAAGGTTCTCTTGTGAATTGTGAGTGGACCATTGATTCTTTTTTTTATTAATCCTAATTATTCTTTATTGTGGATTGAAGACGGATGTGTAGAAGAAATAGTATAGTGATAAAAAAGGTATTTTTTTTTCCAAAGTCAAAAGAGTGATTGGGTTGCAAAAATAAAAGATTTTTACCCCTTTTTCTTATTGTTATTTTATTTATTTCTTTTATTGTTATTCTACTTATATTAACAAGTAAAAGAAATCCAAATTGGATAGAAAGAAAGGGAAAGAAAAAAGATCTGTAGATTGGGCTCTCTGTCTCCGGGGTATATATTCTTTAATTTGTTCTTACTTTTATATAATCTTTTACTTTATTAGATTATCATTATGTTTTTTACATGTATATAAAGTCTATATTATTATTATTGAAAGTAAAAGTATAGACAGTGCATAATACAATATATGCATACGCCGTTCTGACCATATTGCACTATGTATCATTTCATAACACAAGAAGTGCCTCCCTTTTTTGGTTACAGTAGAAATGTATTTAAATGGCAGAATTACAAGGATATTTAGATTGAAAAAAGATAGATTTCGGCAACAAAACTTCCTATATCCACTACTCCTTCAGGAGTATATTTACTCACTTGCTCATTATCATAGCTTTAATAGTTTTATTTTTTACGAACCTGTGGAAATTATTGGTTATGACAATAAATCTAGTTTAGTACTTGTGAAACGTTTAATTACTCGAATGTATCAACAGAAATCTTTGATTTCTTCGGTGAATGATTCTAACCAAAAGGAAAATGATTTTTGGGGGCACAAGAATTCTTTTTCTTCTCATTTCTCTTCTCAAATGGTATCAGAAGGTTTTGGAGTCATTCTGGAAATTCCATTCTCGTCGCGATTAGTATCTTCCCTTGAAGAAAAAAGAATACCAAAATCTCAGAATTTACGATCTATTCATTCAATATTTCCCTTTTTAGAGGATAAATTATCACATTTAAATTATGTGTCAGATCTACTAATACCCCACCCCATCCATCTGGAAATCTTGGTTCAAATCCTTCAATGCTGGATCAAAGATGTTCCTTCTTTGCATTTATTGCGATTGTTTTTCCACGAATATCATAATTTGAATAGTATCATTACTTCAAAGAAATCCATTTACGTCTTTTCAAAAAAAAAGAAAAGATTCTTTTGGTTCCTACATAATTCTTATGTATATGAATACGAATATCTATTCCTGTTTCTTCGTAAACAGTCTTCTTATTTACGATCAATATCTTCTGGAGTCTTTCTTGAGCGAACACATTTCTATGGGAAAATAGAATATCTTATAATCGTGTGTTGTAATTTTTTTCATAGGATCCTATGGTTCCTCAAAGATACTTTCATACATTATGTTCGATATCAAGGAAAAGCTATTCTGGCTTCAAAAGGAACTTTTA